AATTTTACACAATATGGGGCAACCCCTTCTTTAGGATTGAAAGGGGGGTTACGTCATTATAGAGTGCTCCAGGTTCTCGCAAAAGGGATTCTTTACCACTTCTTATTCGTTTTATTAGTTAAATGAGTTCATAATCCTAGTGATTAGTCCTATTCAAAATGCAGATGCAACGGATAATCGGACTGAAGTCCAAAATAGAAAAGATATGAATAAAAAAAGGGAATTGAAAGGGAGGGGTTCGAGTTCTAGTTCCAGTAATGCGGGTCCTTTAGTCGGCGTCAGGAACATGGGGAATTTCCTCTTTTCGTTGATGACATCCTTTTAGTTAGGGATAGTAGGGCCAACTTCTTTTGATATTGAAAATTTTGAAAAGCAAAGATTTTGGCTTGGAAGTTGACAAAAAGAGCAATCTTCACTATACTTAACTTAAGAGTGACGCGGCAGCAGATATTCATTCAACTTTTATGTTTCCCCTTTTCTTTTTTGGTTGACACAAAGGAGCAACATTCGCTATACTTAATAGTTATCCGGCAGCAGATATTCATTCAACTTTTATGTTTCCCCTTTTCTTTTTTGGTTGACAAAAGCTATCTATATTCGCTATACTTAATAGGGATCCAGGCCTGGGAAACTGGGCTGAGTGCTTGACAGATGCGATCCATATTCGCTATATTGCTTATGGATTCATTGGTTGTACAGATAGAGGGGCCCATTCAACCCTTCTGTGTTTCGCTTTGTATCCTATCTTGACTTTTCTAATGAAAAGTCTTAATCTATTGGTTGTACAGATAGAGGGGCCCATTCAACCCTACTAAAGAAAACAAAATAGGAGTCTATTATGTTCATCCCTACCATACACGAGATGGGTGGACCCTTTTCTTCATAATTCTGAAGAAAAAAGTACGAATTGTGCGTAACCTTATAAACGACCAAAGGCACGGAAGCTATCACTTTAGAAAAAAAAACATAAGAAACTTATGGAAAGAGAAGAATTTATTGCGGACTGGCTAAAAAGTAAACTTAAGGGCTCTAGTTTGAAACCCAAGAAACCGTTTTCGAAATGGAAACGGAAATACCCTAGACCTCCTTTGGAACAAAAGAAACTTATAGATGAATCTCATTTGAAATGGCTACACGAATTTATGGCAACCATGAAACCTCAGAAACTTATAGATGAATCTCATTTGAAATGGCTACACGAATTTATGGCAACCATGAAACCTCCGGAAACAGAGTAATCTCTTGGCGGACTGGCTAGACAGGAAACTGAAGAGCTCTAGTTTGAAACCCAAGAAACCTCCTTCGAAATGGAAACGGAAACGGAAATACCCTAGACCTCCTTTGGAACAAAAGAAACTTATGGAAATAGAGGAATCTAATTTGAAATGGCTACGCACTGAATTTATCGCAACCAAGAAACCTCCGGAACCCAAAGCACCTCTGCAACCCCCGCTACCTCCTTCGAAAAGGAAAGGCAAGCCCCCGAAATCTCCTCGGCGGCGTTCGTCCCGAATCAAACCAGGGGATCTAATTGATTATAGAAACATTAGTTTAATTGGTCGATTTATTAGTCAACAAGGAAAAATCTTATCTAGACGGGTGAATAGAGTGACTTTAAAACAACAACGACGTCTTACTATTGCTATAAAACAAGCTCGTATTTTATCTTCGTTACCTTTTCACGCTACTGATCAACTTTTCAAAATAAAAAGAAAAATAAAAAGAAGGGAGTCGACCGCCAGAACAAAGAGAAAAAAGGGCTTTAGAAAAAGACCAAAAAAATAGGCTTACTCTTCTATTGAATCAAAATGGAAATCCGAATTTGATTGCGCCGTGGCGTAAGAAAAAAACATCGGGGAAAAGGCCTAAAAAAGGCCTTTCTTTTTTCTTTTTAGTCTTCAAATTCCCTTTCTTTCCCCCTACCGTACTCCAGCTTGGTAGTTTCCATGGCTTTCATTAAATGATGATGAGCCCCTTTTCGCGATCCCAATCCTCTTCCTCCAGATCCTCTTCCTCCAGATCTGCGTGTCGGATAATTGCTAGCTCGCCTGCATTCGGAGCTAGGGACGGGCCGACTGCAGGTGGTCTTGGTCCTCTCCCCACAAAGTAAAAGATTAAGAGGACAAAGAGCAGTCTTGCTAAGGCATCTATGCTTTCGTCGATTACCTTGGTTTTTGGATTTTTGTGCTTTTTTAAAAAGCACAACCAAAGGACTAAAAAGGAGCTACCTACTATCCACACGAGGATAATCGTAGCCACAAATTCTAGTCTCCCCTTTGGTTCTAGCAAACGCTGTACAAGCAGTCTGGATATCAAAGCGTTTGGGACCAGGAAAAAGGTCCAAAAGTCACAGGTGTGGTCATAAAACAATTCACTCTGTCTTCTTGTGAAATTGTTCCAAAGAAAGATCAGCAGGCACGCGGATATCAGTAGTTTTATATACTGATCGCGGATCAGCTGACCATTTGTTAAACAAAGATAACTGGTCAAGTACGCTAGACAATGGCATCCTGTGATAAAATAGCTTTTACGGAATGCCAAAAAACCCAGATTTCCATTTTGACCCAAATCCCACGAGTGCTTCCTCATGAAAAAACCGAAGAGACATATGGTCGATAAGAAACTCCCGATCCCATACCAAAGGCCAACCACAACAGCGTTGAAGTACGTGTTTGACTCGCGAACTATAACTATCTCTCGATTTCCCATATAAATCCCTCCCCCCCTTTTTGGGGGTGTAAAAATTGAAGATGTGTAACATAACATCTCCCCTGATTCTATTTCAGGTAGGAATAAAATGATAGCACATCCGTCCCTTTTTGTCAACCGCTCGACCCAGTTTCCCAGGCCTGGATCCCTCTTCATTATAGGGAGATTCCTTAACTAAACAAGAAAAGAACAAGGGAAACAGCCCAGTTTCCCAGGCCAGGATCCCTCTTCAGTATCGCGCATATCGACCCCTTAGGTTCAACCACCCCCAAAAAGGGAAAGAACCAGTTTGCCACTATCCGCCCAATCCAATTCTTTGAAACGGAAATTCACAAGACTGTAGACTGTCCGTTTCAAAAAAAGGGTGGATTGGGTGGACTTGACTTGATGATTATTATCAAAAGAAAGATAGGGATATATTTCAACGCAAAGTTTTTACGTTTGATATATCCCTTTTTCCAGTCTTCTGCCATTCTACCAAGTAGATAGTGATAAACTCTTATTTCGAGTAGTCGAAAGAACAACCTTCGAAAGGCTGGGGCCGATAGAATGTACCCAGAGTGAAGCATCCCAACTAACACCTCTAGGACATCCTTGAAGGAGGTCACACTGAAGAAAAACAAGCAAGTTACCATAATAAGATATACAACTATCCCTAAGACATGGTACGTTTTTTTAACAAAAATCCGCACCAGTTTCACAACGAATCTGCGTATCATTTTGATCCTCCTTTATTTAGCATAAAAAAGACTTTTTTAGTGAATATATTAACCTATTACAACTGAATCCATAATGAGTATAACGAATACGGAAGACTGGTGTCAAGAGAGGCTACAAAGCGAAACACAGAAGGGTTGAATGGGCCCCTCTATCTGTACAACCAATAGATTAAGACTTTTCATTAGAAAAGTCAAGATAGGATACAAAGCGAAACACAGAAGGGTTGAATGGGCCCCTCTATCTGTACAACCAATGAATACATAAGCAATATAGCGAATATGGATCGCATCTGTCAAGCACTCAGCCCAGTTTCCCAGGCCTGGATCCCTATTAAGTATAGGGATATCCCTTAACTAAACAAGAAAAGAACAAGGGAAACAGACCAGTTTCCCAGGCCAGGATCCCTCTTAAGTATAGCGAATATAGAGCGCTTTGGTCAACCACACAAGAAAAGAAAGGGGGAGAGGGATTAGTCACAGATATTTGACTGTGATTGTATCTCTAATCTTCTTCATCCCTTCCGATATCAATAACTAGAATGAAAAAAAGGGGAATGTTAACGCATCCGGAAAGAAACGATTAATCTCTATCAATAGACCTGCTAAAGCCCCGAACCATATAGTACTTAGTACCGGCGCCGCGGAGAGGTATGTTTTTAGATCTCGCATTTCAAATCCTCCCTCGGAATTCTTTATTATAATACATATATGATCGGATGTATCTGTAGTTAAGGACGACTTGTCTTTATATGAAAAATTAACAATTCAAATTGTAATGTACAATGATTCGGTAAATAAGATTTTGACTTTCCTAAAACAGAAAACAAAGATATGCTTCCCCTCTGCCTGAACTGAGGATTTCCGCCAACAATTTCTTTCTATTTTGATTTATGACTAGTTGAATATTGGATGTGTGTGTAGATAAACTTGTTTTTTTTCTTTTTATATTAATATATGTATATTCTATTTCTATGTGTTATAGGAGACCAAAAAAAGAAATGGCAAGATAAATTGTCTATATCAATAGAGTCAATACGGGTATGGAAAACAATACAGGGATTCTCTAGAATGACACTGTAGACCAATTGTAAAGGGATGTAGCGCAGCTTGGTAGCGCGTTTGTTTTGGGTACAAAATGTCACGGGTTCAAATCCTGTCATCCCTATTACTGCCCCCCCGAGCAGTAAGGAGAGAGCCGTTGAGGTCGATTCCAATTGGACATACATACATAATTGACTATTATATAGTATGATATAGGATAGATATCAAAACTGCGTTGGGGATTCAAAAAAGAAAGAACCCTGTCTTCTTTATTAAGATAAAAAGAGAAAAAAGCGCTCTTAGTTCAGTTCGGCAGAACACGGGTCTCCAAAACCCGATGTCGTAGGTTCAAATCCTACAGAGCGCGGTTCCATTCTTCGTGGATCCAAAATGAGACCGAAAAGAAATGATTGAAGAGGAATCTGAACTTGACCTCCCGTGGATAAAAGAAAGGAGGAGGTCAGTCAAAAAAAGAAATGCTAATTAATCAAAGGCCCAACCGATCACCGCGTTTGTATTGTAAATATGCAG